ATTTTTTTATTCTTCCTTGGCCGTGTGGAACATGGATTAGCATTATGTCATTCCTACAAGTGATCACCCACCCAGGATTTGAAGAAGAAGCGCCATATGAGGACTTCGAGATCAAATATAAGATGTTTCTTTCCATTCCTCGTGAGCCACTTATTTCTCCGAAACAAGAGAGAAAAGTGATTATCCTCCTTTTTCCCAATAAGTCGACGGCGTTACACCATTGGGATACTTCGAATAAACTAGAGTACATATAGGATACACCGGTGCTAAAACCTTTTCTAAAGATATCTTCCAAACTCTTGGGGTCGTTGCTCCGGATTTTGTTCCCCCGGTTTGAAACCAGTTGGTTCCGTAGTTTTAGAATTCTGCTGATCCCAAGTACTCCATCTCCATCATTGCATATGGGAATATAAAAAGTAAAGAGGAAAAGGCATGACCAGAAAAATTGTGTGAAATAAGTGAATTTATCCAGTTGAGGCATGATTGATTGAGAAACAATGATTCCCTCCATACAGAAAGAGAGTCCCGGAGTCTTGAAGAACGAAAGTTAGATGTGCTTGGTTGTTGACCAAAGAAAAGCATGGGAGTCGAAAGGCATCGCTTGGGTCGAGTTAAGTAAAGACTGACTACAATTAAATTGCTGAACACTTTCAATATCTATCTTTTCCGTATAAATCAAAGACAGTTCAATTCGATCTTAGCCGATCTCAGGTTACCGACTCTCCGGCCCCCTTTCGGTGCAGCACGATTGGAGAGTTCTATGGGCCCGCCGCTTTCTCAATCCATAAACTGTAAAGAGTAGATGATTAGATATGATAGAATATGTTCGTTCTTTCTCTATGTAATTTCTTTGAAATGAAATTGCTTGCTTGTTACAGTCCGGTCAAAGTCCTTACTTCTGATTCAGCAACACTGAAATTCAATATTCCATTCCTCGCCTTATTAGTTCTTCTATTCGTTCGTACCTTCCCCCGGAAGTCCCATCACTGTCCGTAGGGTTCATTAAGAATATATATTCCTATTTTTCCCTCACTCAAGCAACTGACTTACTAACTCACTTCCTATCGAGCAATCAAACTCAATAGGGTTAGGACGTAAAGCCGTTCACAGAGTCTTTTCCTCTTCATTCTCCCTAGGGATTAATTAATTAATTAAGGGCTCACTCTCGCAGCTATCGCACCTCTCCCTATGCTATGGTCTTGATCTCCTATAAGGAGAGGTCTGAAAGCGTGCCTATAGCGAGAGGAGCTAAGACAGCAGCCCTGCCCGAGCGATTTCCTTCCTCACTACCATCTGGAGAGGTTACGGTATCTCGACTGAAAGGTAAGATTTATCTTTCTTTCCTAATCTCCTCTCCTGTACAGTCGAGATCTTCAAACCTGGGCGTATTGGTATTGATATTCTGATTACCATAGCGAGACTGAACTATTGAAAGCTAAAGGCTATACCCATGTTTTTATCTCTGGGGAATTCCATAAATCAATACTGATCGTAGACAATTGACATTAAGTGGGAGGAGTAGACTTGAAACCGAACGGGAACATGGCTGGGAGTTGCCTTTAACAGTGCTGGTCTACCCCGATTTACCCATTGAGAGGTTTCGCCACCCCTATTTCATTAGTAGAGCTCTATTGAGAAAGACCTTGGAATTGGCCAATCACCAAGGGCGATGTTAGGTTAGCATTCTGTTAGAACGAATAGAACGAACGAACTCGAGTTCAGTTCACCGGTACGGCACAGCCGGGGAGAGCGGAGAATGGTACAGCACCACACTAATAGGAAATGGAAAGAAAGTGGAAAGAGCATTTCCAGCCTCAAGTCACACAAGAAGGTTGGGCAGGGCCTAAACCAAGAAAGAAAAACCCTTAGCCTTGCTCGAATAGGAGAACTGAGCCCGATAGACCAACATAGGTTATGGTTACGCAATACAGAATGGAAGGTCTACGGCTTACTAAGACACTCGCCAATGGGCATCCAAAAGGAAAAGCAGAACCTTAGTCTTCGTCCCTTTCCCCCACCCCATTATCAAACAAAAACCGGAGAATCATCTTTCAGAATGAGATCGGAGGAATATTTATTGCGTGTAGAAAGGTTAGGTTCGATATGGGTTTTCGGTATGGTTCACTGGGTACGGGGGTGAAGTCCTCTCTCATTGAAGAAGGGGAAGGGGATGGTGGGCAGCTACTCAACTCCTAAAGATGTCCAAAGATCCGCGATTAGTGATGCAGCTTCTACTTGTTCCTCCTCCCCAGGAGAAGGGCACAGAAGAGTGAATGTGGTGGGGTAGGGAATGAAAGCAGATCAAGATCAGGCTCATCATAAAGCGTTGAACTAGTTGCGGATGGAGAGGAGGTAAAGCGAGCCATAACCTAAGGGTTCGGGTTTCAAGTTGTAAATGCCCAAGATTGATGAATGGGATACTACAGCTGGAAGTTCTCACGCATTATTTGTCAATTTGCCATTTCCGGTCAGAACACCTGAGAACCTGTTAACAAGGGGTCTCAGTAAGCAAATATCGGTCTACAGCCTCTTTCTTTTCCGAACAAGCTACTGCTTTGGAATAGAATTTCAGTGATGACAGCTCGAAAGAAAGCTTCAGACAAAGTAAGAAACAAATAAGTAATCTGGTCACGAAGGCAACTAAGGGAAGACGGATTATCTTGCTCGGGAATCATGACAACTTTTCTTCTTACTTCACAGTCCTACGCTCCTCTCCCGATAGAGATAGGATTGAAGATGCTCGATAGCAGCAGTCGAAGGAGAGGTTACTTGTACCTCTCCCTGTCGGTCGAGTCACTTAAGGCAGCTCGACCATAGGGAGAGGGCGGACGAGTGGATTTAGCTTAGATAGGGGCGCAAACCTGACTTTAACAAGCCATTTCATTCTTCTCCCAAACGGTCGATCTACAAGTACCGATGCTTTTTCTTTTTCCGCTGTTACAGTCCCATGCCTTGAACTCAAACTAAAACTATTCCCTATCCCTATCGATCGGGGGAGCCACTTCCTATCGCTGTCGCTTGAGCTGCTATCGCGCCTTAGTCAAATAGGCCATCTCGTGTATTTATGATTTAGCCGTGAAAGTCTGACCTCGGGGACTGCTACCTTTATTCGCTAAGGCTGTGGAGTTTGATTGCTTGGAGAGGAATGAACTTTGACTTTCGGGAATGAAGCTAAAAGAACTGAAATAGAGAAGTGAGTTGAGTTAGTAAGTCAGTTGCTAGTTTCCCACGGGTCATTGAACTCGCTCTGTAACTAGAGAGGTACAAAGTGATTCGACCGGAGAGGATTGAATTAGCAGACTCTGTCTCGGGGACTAAGACAGCAACTGCTGGCTCGGCTTAGTGAGTGTTAAAGGTAGCAGTCCCTGTCACTTCCCCAAGCCCCTCCCGCCTTACTGCCTGCTTGTGCGCTTACTGGAAAGACTCTCCTTTCAGTCGAGCGCTTTTAGACCTAAAGCTTCTGCTGCTATCGCTCTTTAGTGCTTGGTTGGGCTAAGGTTTGAATTAGCCTAGGAGAGGGCCTTAGCTTAGAGATAGGGCAAGACCATAGAAAATAGGAAGAGGTATGAAGTTACTGTACCGATAGCGAGAGCAGCTCGAACGAACAAGCACCGGCATTAGACGAGTAGGCGAGATAGGAGATAGCGGTGGGATGGAAAGAAAACGGAACTTAGGGCTTCAGCCTTCTCGTGGATTTGACCCTCTCGCAAAGCTCGAGCGGTAGCGAGAGGAGATAATGGCTAAGACGACTACTTTGTCTTTGAGAGTATGACGCGTTCGGTAGGTTCCTTCACTGCCGGAATCAATAGAACCGATTATTGGGGTCGCATCTATGATGCGGTCTCATTCTCGGTCTCTGATTTCTCGGTATGTTCCTAGGGTCATCGGATACATATTTTCTTCAAGGTGCGTCCTTTGTGCCCAAGTGGAAATCCGTCTCGTTTGTTAGGTACACGTTTGACGTGTATTGGTCCTCAACTGCTACATCTTGTAGCGGACCAGGATCCTCGCTAACACCGGTCGGTTTTCTGCGGCGTGTTCTGGAGACTGGAATAGTCGTTAGTCTTATGCAGGCAACTACATAAGAATAAGACTAACGGTTATTATACCCGGGTTTACAGTCTGCTCTCTAATAAAAGGTGCTATGGAAGAAATTAGGAACTGAACTGAGGTTTAGTAGTGCTTATCACTCAGGACGGTCTGACTCCAGTCGTTGGTTTACTGGAAGATTTTCTGAAGAGCTTAGTGTGAAACTAGTTTTTTTCTCAACAAAGTCATAATTCTGCAATCACTGGATGGAGGTTTCGATCGGACCTACCTTTGATTCTGCTAGAGAACACAGCGTACCACCTCTAAACATACGTTTTCAGCGCGACATAATGCCTTCGTTGACCCTTTTTTTCGATTTGAAGGCATGACGAGCAGCTTACCTAAGCCCACCCATTGCCTTGGCATCCATTAGATTAGCGGCTGGAACCTTCGAAAAAACGTCAGGAACGAGGCATAATCGCCCTTACCCTTTTGAATCAGCTAAGACGAGGCTTTCTTACTTGTTCACAGCACGACTTAGTAAATCAGCTTCCCGGGTCAGCCCTTGCTTGTGAGAACCTCGACCACCACCACCCCCAAGCCCATAGATAGCTCGTAGAGAATCAGGTTCTTGAATAAGGGAGGCCCAAGACCTTCCAAAGAGGAAGAGGCGGGTGGGCCATATACCATGATGGGCCGTATAGAAGATAGAAAATATGTTGTAATGAGACTCATGTTGGGGTCTTCTATCTTTTCAATGGTTGGTTAGGCTGAAGAATAATAATAAGGGCGGTGGTTGGGGAAGGCGATCATAATAGTATCTCAACAGAATTCTCTCTGTGTGTCGGGTGCCACATAGTTGCTCTCTATACATTCTACGCAATAAAAGCGAGGAGAAGACCACCCCCCGATCAGACCGTCCTCGACGAAGGCTTAAGGCGAGACCGAAAATTTTGTGAGGTACTTTTAAGTGAGTTGGGAACCGCCAGGCGGCGTTCATAGAATCCCGATTGTATTACCAAAGAATCTCTCTATGCGGCGTTCGCGCAGCATAGTTGCTATAGTCTAATAACTCTTCGACGTAACAAAAGCGGAGAACAGACCATTTTCCGTTGGATTGTTTCACTGCCCCAGAATTGATAGCCTAGGACAGGAGATCTGCGCTGCGATGTAGAGTAACGACCAGTCGTAAGTAGCTTAGCTGCGTTGAGAAGCCTCGATGCGCCAGAGCGATAGACAACTGACCGTTGATTTGAAACCTCAGACGGATGGATCGGGAGACAAAGCCAAAGATTCCAAAAGTGACAACAATGATAGTAGCAGAGCACGAACGAAAAGATGAATAAGGGTCTAGACGGTTACGCTCTTCAGGGAGAGGGAGAATCTAAGAAATTCCTTCGCTCACAGCGATGAAAAAGCTAAGATGAAAAAAGCTGTAATCAATGCGGTTCCTACACTCTTCTTTCTCTTCTTATCGTGAATGTGACCTCAGCTCCGGAGCGAGACAAAGGAACGGGAGAGCTACTTGGATTGGATTGATTGTGACTTCCTCTTTTCTTAGGGACGAAGGTAGCAGGAGAGGTTAATAGGCACAAAGGAGTCTTGTAATATGGAATGGAATTGAAGTTGCAGAATGTACCTCTCGCTTAGAAAGAGTGATTGAATACCTTCTTCTTTACCTGTAGCAGCAGCCTCATGAGCTAGGTTTTTTGAAGACGCTCGAGCGACTTACCGTACCTCTCCTTTCAGTCGAGCGACTCAGTCCCTTGCTTCTTTGGTCGAGTTACTTCATACCTTGAGCCTAGTCGTTATTCTTTAAAGGCCTTCGCCTGCTTCATCTGCAGAGCTAACTCCGGAAGTGACAGCTTTCACTCGGTGATTTTCACTAAAATCACTCTCTTTGTTCGGTAGGAATGCTTCTCCTTCCCATAGTCTTATTGTAGTTCAACCGGAAGAACTCCCCAAGGTTGAAGAAGCCCTGCTTGACCTCCTTCCCGAAGAGAGGCGGAATGGACCTGGATCGATCAACTGAACTGCCTTAAGATACGAATGATAGCCCGTAACAGACCATTCTCGGGGCACAACAGGCGATTCGATATTAGCTGATGTAGATGAACTAGAAGGGCTTACGACGAATAGGCTCTTTGATGGAATAGTAGATGTCGGCATTTCAGCTCCTAAAGGAAACAACAGTCTTAGATTTCTAAGGTGCAAGGATGGCTTCTTTTGAAGAGTTTGAGGAGCGAAAGCCACTCGACCAACGTCCGAGGAGCGAAAAGGCTATTTCCTCGATGGGACGAAAGAAGCAAAGAGCCTCCTCATAGCACTACTTCTCAGAGATAGAGTTATTGGCTAAGAAAGCAGTCTATAGTGAAGTTTTCACAAGTAAACTACTTCTCTGCCCTTGCGGTTCGAAGGTGCCATCCATGGGTATCTGGCGAAGAACCGCCATCAACCAATCATGGACAGGGGCTAACAACCTCTGATTGACGTAGTTTCCTATGCTTTAGGGTGGGTTGATAGGGAAGAATCAAAACCGAAGATGAGTGATCTGCCCCAGTTGATGAGCCAGAAGTGGGTGAACCGTAGTTTAACCCGGATTTCGATATCATAGAAGTACTAAATACGAGGTGATCCTGTAATTATGAGAAGATAAGTGCGCCCTTAGTTGCGAGGTGAATTAGACCATAAGATAGGTACCGGAGATGTGGAAATAGGAAATGGGACCTGGTCTTTTGACCGACGAAATGCGTAGGAAGTGGTGATGCTACGTGCAATGTTCTTGAAGGATGGTCTAAGACTTAAGAATTCCATTCCACCTGAGGCAAGCTATGGCGGGAAGTCTATTTTCTCCCCAACTAATTAAATTACCTGAATCGAAGAACCTAATGGATCGAACTCATAGGTTCAATTCCTTTTCTTATTTAAGTAGCTGCCCTTTCTGTCTCACTTGATGAGGATTTCAAAGCTCTTCCTTCGTCCTTCCTTGGGTGAGCTGACGTTCTTGCTGTCTCACTCAAACCTCTTGCTTTTTCTTCTTTGTCTGGCTCTTGAGTAGGCCAAGTAAGTAGGCTATGTTTTCCTATTTTTCCAGGAGGTCTAGAACCTTTTCCGGTTTTCTCTTGCTTGATTCGCTTCAATGCTTTTTGGTTCTTGCTTTGTACCTCGTAAAAAAAAAGAATAAATGTATAAGTCTTCTATTGGTCTATGAGTGGATGGTGGTCTAATAGACCTAGGGGAACCCGGAAGTGCTCGAAGTCTTCCAGTCCATCTCTTACCCAATCCTCAATCAAAGAGCTTAACTTAAGCTAAGCCTCCAAACTAAGGGATGAGTTGAGTTAAACTTATTTCCCGAAAAAAAGTACTCATCTTCCTTCAGGTGGTGAAGTGACTGCTGTTGAAGTAGATCGAGTCTATGCTTTTCCTGGTCTAGCCCCATGCTCTCTTTTCAAAGTAGTAAGCGCAGGAGCA